CATATATGAAATTCATATAGAATTTTTTAAAAATACTTTCTTCTATAATCTATAAGATATAAGAAAAAAGACTTACTATCTTTGGGATCTGATGCTACACCGCTGCTCAATATCTTAGTGGATCGACTCTATTACATAAGTTGATTCCTAATTTTTATCTTATATCATGAGATAAATAAGCAGTTCTTATTGTATTAACTGAGAACCCCACAAATTGATCTTTACGGTGCTTCTTCTATCAATTCGATCCTTTATCCATAGAAAAAATATATAGGCCACACCCATTTCTCCATATTTGGTATTTTGTTCCCGTGAAATCTCTTTCTTTGCTACAGCTTATAAAAATCGTTGCTTTTGACGATGCATATGTAGAAAGCCCATTTTTTTTTCTAGTTATTTTTCTTCTAGTATTTATATTTAAAATTTAAATTTACTAGTACTAGCCAATTTAATCCTTTTTTCCTTCTTTCTATAGTGGAGATAGTCGCACGTAATGACAGATCACGGCCATATTATTAAAAGCTTGTGGTAAGAATGGATTCCGCTCTAGTGCCCGAAAATAATATTCCAAAGCCTTCGTATGCTCTCCATTACTTGTGTGTATAAGGCCTATGTTATAGAGTATATAACTTCGATCATAGGGATCAATTTCTGATCGCGTAGCTTCATAATAATTTTGTAAAGCTTCCGCATAATTTCCTTCAGATTGAGCTGACATCCGTTACGGTCGTCATTCTATTCAAAGAATCCCCGTTCCAGAACCGTACGTGAGATTTTCTTTCATCTCATACGGCTCCTCCTTTCTGTGCATAGTATCAAAAAGAATAATCCATGGGATCAAAAAAAAATATCCTTTTATGAACTTATAGGGGCTGGTATTTTTACAAGAAATCTCTAGCCATCCTTCCTGCAAGAGGTTTTTTTCTTAACACCAACCATATAAGTGTTAGATAGAAATGGTAACTCCAACAATTTCTTTGTCCCTAGCGCCCCTATTTCCAGGAATTAGTCACTTCAACAATCTTCGGTGGTTATACGGGTATCCAAAATACAAACGAGATGGATGTTTGTTGTCCCAACCATTTTTCTTAGTCCCGATACAAATAAGTAAAAGGGGTATTTATAACAAAGTTTTCGCGTTGTTGATTCCTAGGTGTAGTGCTTCTTCCCCTATATCACCTATTAGTACTAGTAAAGTAGACTAGGATTAACCTGCAATATGGATAGAACCTAACCTATAGGTGTAACCTTTCGCTCAATACTCAAATTGACGATTGAAGTATCTGAGGCCGTATCGATCGAGGATACACGACAGAAGGCATTGTTCTATCTCCAAACTTCACCTTCACCAAGCGTAGGTTTATTTCCATATAATTTTTTCTTTCTATCCTCAACCCGAAACATGTCTCTTTCTTGTAAGACTGATAGCTAAAAAAAAAAAAAAAAAGAATCAAATCGCACCATCTCTGTAATAGGTAAATGCTTCTTTTTCTCCTGAAGTTGTCGGAATTATTCGTAATAAGATATTGGCTACAATCGAAGAGGTCTTATCAATAAAATTTCCATTTATCCGAGATCTAGGCATAATTAGCAACCTATTCTATAATTCTTCTCAATTCCCCTCGGGGGAAATGATCTCACAAACAAAGGAATTGTACAGTACAAAATAACATAAAAAGAGACTAATTCTAAAAAAAATATAGACTTTCCATTCAAATTGTGCCCTTTTGGCAGGGAGAGATAGGAAATATTTGAATATGATTGTATTTCATCCAAATTTTGTAGTATCCCGAACTATTACTAATTTCATTTAACTAAGTTTAAGAACCAGGGACTTTATGTTCCTACACTACCTAAAGATTCTGGGAACTCGAGAAGTTTTGATTTGATCATGATTAAAAGAGGAAAAAAAATAGAATAGAATAATTATTCTTTAATAAAAAAAGTCACCATCATTTTTTGTTTGTATAACGCGTATACACTATACAGTCGAAATATAAAAACTATGGAACAATTTATCCATTTGTAATAAAAAGATCTATGGGGTAAGTAATTAGAGGAGTTGTCGTTGAGAAATCTGGGATTGGAAAACCTTTTTTTATTCCTATAGAACCATAGTCTAAATGTAACCCTAGTATAAAATATAGATTCTTCAGTTGATTTATTCTAAGTTAAGTCATTGGTCTTATCCGATATAATATAAAAAAAAAAATAAGGAAAGATCGTCGTCTTAACAAACATTAATGGATATCCCCCCCTTTTTTTTCCTTAACAAGAAAAAGAGTTTTTTATTCTTTTACGAAGTAAAAGGAATAAAAAATATTTTTATTTGAAGATTTTAGGAAAAGTATTACATTTTCATTAGAATAGATTGGTTGTACCTGTACTGCAATAATATGAATTACTCGCTATTCACTCGGTTTGTGGTCAATAATAAGATTATGTTATGTAGGAGAGATGGCCGAGTGGTTCAAGGCGTAGCATTGGAACTGCTATGTAGGCTTTTGTTTACCGAGGGTTCGAATCCCTCTCTTTCCGTTTCTGTACCTTCATCTAATTCACCAAGGTTACTTAACACAATGTATCAAGTAACAATTTAAACCATTATTTCCATTCTATTCTATAAGACCCTTATTTGTTTGATTTTCTATTCCTAATTACTGTGGTATGTAAAAAAATACCGAAAAGCGCGAAAAAGGAATGAGAATTTGACTGCCGATTGTTGTGATACATAAATTGGAAAAATCTGGATAAAAAAGCCCTTAGCTTAAGCTTAGATTGATATTAGATATATTACATTTATATCGATATCGGCGAAAAGCGAGCAAAAATATCCGACCCTTCCCTTGTTATTTTTGTTGGGTCAAGTCTGACGAGAATAATATTCTACGACTAAGAGCTCATTTATTTTCAAACCGATCCATTTACTATCTATTATTTGATTTACTAATCCTTTATTATGGAATGAGTCAATAGTCAAATGTTTCGGCACCTCCTCGTGAGAGGATAAAGCAATATTATTTTGAATCAGAGCTTTCGATCTTTGCTTATCCTTTGTAGCAATAATATCCCGGGGTTTGCAACGATAACTTGGTATATCTACTATACGACCATTAACTAAAATATGTCTATGGTTAACTAATTGCCTGGCTCCAGGAATGGTCGAAGCCATGCCCAATCGAAAAAGGATGTTATCCAAACGCATTTCAAGTAGTTGTAGTAAAACCTGACCTGTTGATCCTTTGGCTTTTCCAGCGATATGCACATATCTAAGTAATTGTCGCTCTGTCAGACCATAATGAAAACGCAATTTCTGTTTTTCTTCTAGACGAATACGATATTGTGATCTTTTACCAGAGCGCAATTTATTTTTAAGATCACTTCCGGATCTAGGTCTTTTACTAGTCAGTCCTGGCAAAGTCCCCAGACGGCGTATTTTTTTGAAACGAGGTCCTCGGTAACGAGACATAAAAACTCCTTTATTTTATTATTTTATTGAAATTTGCAGAAAAAATCTAAATTAAGACTGAACTAACGCATAAACAAAGCAAAGAAAAATCTACAGAAGTACTACAAACAAGAATGAAATGGATTGTATCAATATACAGATTTTTTTGTAATTGTATTGTATATGAATATATATATCTATATTATTCTTATTCATTATTCTTAATTATTTATTAATTACTTATACTTTACTTAATTTTTATTTTATTTATTAAATTATTAATTATTTTTAATATTTATTTATATTTTTATTTATATTATATTTTTATATATTATTTTTTATATATTATATTTTATATTTTTATATATTATATTATATATATATAAATATATATAAAGGATATCTAAAAAAAAGGATATATAAAAAGGATATATAAGAAATGATATTGATATAATATATAATTAAATATAATTAAGATAAGAAATGATATGATATAATATATAATAAATAGATATAAGGTTAATTAATAGTTATTAATTTTAAATTATTAATTAATTTTAATTAATTAATATTAATAAAGATAAATCGTTTTATGATTTGTTTTTATGATTTGTTCTGTAGAGGTCTAATTACTCTAATTTTTTATTCATAGTTGGAAGTTACCGCGGCATAAGATAATATAACAGATGAGCAACTCGACATTTGGAGAAAAGAGAAGAGTCTTTTCAATATTCTTTGATCTCAAGGGGAGATCATCAATAATGGAAAAAGAAAAAAAAAAATAGGGAAAAAGCCAGCTATCGGAGTCGAACCGATGACCATCGCATTACAAATGCGATGCTCTAACCTCTGAGCTAAGCGGGCTCATATAACAGAAACATAAAAGAAAAATAATGCATAGGAATTCCGGAAATCGTGAGGATCCTCACTATTAGCAATTTTTTTTTCTTCTTTCTCATCTCAAGCTCGTGCGTATTATGTATTCTTTATATTCTTTGTATCTTATTCTTTATATTCTTTGTATCTTATATATTATATTCCATATATTTTATAAAGCCATAACATCATATTTTCTAATAAAATGGATTTTGAATTTATATTTCAAATTTTATATTTCAAATAAAATATAAATTCAATCAATATAATATTATATATTATTATTATTTTATTTTATTTTTATATTCATTTAATTAATTTGATTTTTAAATTTTTGATATAATTATTTATTTTGATATAATTATATAATTAATTATATAATGATATAATCATAAATGATAATAATTATAAATGATAATATATTAGATAATAATAAATATAAATAATAATATAATATATTAATATATAATGATAATATTAATAATAAATATAAATAAATAAATATAAATATATTAATAATAAATTATAAATAATATATAATATTAATAATAAATATAATAATAATAAATAATATATTAATAATATAATAAATATTAATATAATATAATAATATAATATAAAAATATTATATTAATAATATAATAATAATATTAATAATATAATAATAATATTAATAAATATAATAATTAATAATATATAATAATATAATAATAATATTAATAATAATAATATATTAATAATAAATAAAATAATATAATATATAATATATTAATAATAAATAAATTAATAATAAATAAATTAAATATTAAATATAAAATAAATATTAATATAAATTAAATATTAATATAAATAATATATAAATAATAATAAAATAATAATATATAATTAAATTTAAAATTCAATTTAATAAAAAATAATATAAAAAATAAATATATTATAAATATATTAAATATAAAATATTAAATTTAAATAATAAATAAATATATTATATTAATATATTCTTATTCTATTCATAATCTAATATCTAATCTCATTTATTTATATTATTATTATAATTATATATTATAATTATTATTCTTTCTAATTTCATATTTTTTCTAATTATTTTTTATTATATATTGATTGTGTTGATTGTGTATTATATATTATATATTGATTGTGTTAGATTGTGTATTATATATTATATTATAATTTCTAATTTTTTATTTATTAGAAATTTATTATTATATTAGATTTAGATTAGAATTATAATTTTTATTTTGTTGATTGATTATATTGAAATTGAATTATTATTTTATATTGAATCATATTATATAACTATAACTTTTTAATTAAAAATTAGAAATTAAATTTGAATTTGAATGTAAGATATAAATTTATGAATTGACTAATAAAGTTTTGATTAGAAAAGAAAAAAAATCCAATTAGAACAGCATATTCTATTAATTTTATTTAATTAATATTAATTATATTCTTATATTAGTTATATGCACTATAGCGGATAAATCGGTTCTAAAAAAAAAATAAGGATAAAGATACAATCCAGATCATAATGAGACATTCCTCCGGTTTCATTCGGAAAGCAAGGAAATAGCACGAAAAAAGAGAAGAATGAATATCGACCGTTCCAGTATTCCAAATTACACCGTAAAAATAAAGGAGGGTGAGACATAGATATATGGGATATATCTTATCCATATTGAATTGCGGATACATCAATGATAGAATAAATTTTGATTGGATAGGTATGGGTCATCTGATAGAGATTAAAAAAAAAAAGAGGATAGGTAAAAAATAGCAGTAAATGTTTTTTCGCTCGCTATAGGAATCAGTATCTAATTAATCGTTTCTTATAATCTAAAGTTAATAAAAATAAAAAAATAAAAGAAGTGGAAGGGATCACAATAGGATTCCGATCTCAAATCAAAAGGGGATATGGCGAAATAGGTAGACGCTACGGACTTGATTGCATTGAGCCTTGGTATGGAAACCTACTAAGTGGTAACTTCCAAACTCAGAGAAACCCTGGAATAAAAAATGGGCAATCCTGAGCCAAATCCTTGTTTTTTTTGAGAAAAAAGGATAGGTGCAGAGACTCAATGGAAGCTGTTCTAACAAATGGAGTTGATTGCATTGCGTTGGTAGCTGGAATTCTTCTTTCTATCTAAATTACAGAAAAGATAACCCTATATACCTAATACGCACGTATATATACTGACATATCAAACGATTAATCACGACCCCAATCCATAATTATTATTTATATTTATATATATATCATAATTATTATTTATATTTATTATATAATTATAATAAATTATATAATAAATTATAATAAAAATAAATAAAATTCGAAATTTTATGAAAAATTAAAGGAATCCATTCTAAATTTAAATTTAAGTAAGAGTCGAATATTCAGTGATCAAATCATTCACTCCAGAGTCTGATTGATCTTTTGAAAAAAAAAAATGATTAATCGGACGAGAATAAAGAGAGAGTCCCATTCTACATGTCAATACCGACAACAATGAAATTTATAGTAAGAGGAAAATCCGTCGACTTTAGAAATCGTGAGGGTTCAAGTCCCTCTATCCCCAAAAAAACCATTTGACCTCCTAAGTATTTTTCCTCCTTTCGCCGGTGACTCAAAATTCACTATGTTTTCCATTTACTCTACTCTTTCACAAAAAGATCCGAGCGTTTTATGCTTAGTTTAGCACAAGTTTTTGTGCAATACACGTACAAGAAAATATATGTACAAAGACTCTCGAGTATTGAATTTTTCACTATTCACAATCTATATTGTTTTGTTAGGTTATCCTTACACTTATAAATATCAAAAAATCTTCCTTTTTTTTAAGACCAAAAAAATTTCAGGGATTAGGTAAGGGTTTTCAAACTTTTTGTCCTTTTAATGGACATAAACACAAGCAAGTCCCTAGTAAGATAAGGCAATGCATGGAAAATGGTCGGGATAGCTCAGTTGGTAGAGCAGAGGACTGAAAATCCTCGTGTCACCAGTTCAAATCTGGTTCCTGACACGTGATTAATTATCGGAAAAATACTCATAGAAATTCATTGAGACAGGTCGGGATACATATTCATTACGTTAATAGTCTAGAGCATGATATATACTTATTCTATAGCTATAGACCATATCGTTTTAAGATGAGTAA